CTAGATACGAATAGAAGAAGAAAAGAAGGAAATAAAAAAACATAGTATAGAAAAGATATCCAAAATGATATAGAAATCATTATCCTACCCTTATTTTTTATTTCCTTAATTTAATTGAATTTCATTTGATTAGGGCAAAACCTCTGCCTTTTTTAAAATATCCTGAACAGTTCCTGTAGGCTGAGCACCTTTTTCAAGGAAATAGAGAATAGCGGGAACGTTTAAATAAGTTTGATTCTTAATCGGATCATAAAAACCCACTTTCTGAAGATCTCTTCCTTCTCTTCGAGATCGAACATCAATTGCAACGATTCGATAGACGGCTCATCGGGATAGATGTAGATGAAAAAGAACCCCCCCCTAGAACCGTATAGGAAGTTTTCTCCTCGTACGGCTCGAGAAAAAATGATGTTTTGTCTATGGATAAAATTAGAATTAGAATAAATAAAAAATCTGTAAAATGAATTAGCCTATAAATATCATTTCAAATTTCAATTTAACTCATAGTCATTTTTATTTAGCTTCCTTACTGAAAAAAAAATCATTTGTACTCATAACTCAAGTTCAATATATATATAATATTCTCAAATATATTAAAGATTTTTCTTTATTTTCTTTAAGATATTTTTTTATTTTTTTTTTTATTGAGTGGTCTTTAACCCACCGTTTTTGTCTCGTTTAAAATTTATTTGGATTCTTTATTCGGATCCGTGAGACAATTGAAGTGGTGTTTCCTTGTTCTGGGATCCTTTATTTTTGTTTTAAATCATTGGGTTTAGACATTACTTCGGTGCTTCTTAATCCTTTCAAAATGGTAGCAACATACCCCTTTTGGGATTTCTTTCTATCAAAGAATCATACCGAGGTTGATCCATGCGCGATACACTGTTGATCGAAAAAGTTTTAGCCGTTCCAACAATTTTGAAAATGTGTTCGAATGGAATGCTTTCAATTTCTATATCGAAGATATACTTACGAAGTTGTTCCAATTTATTAATTGGCATTAACCCTAGATCGTTGCCCCTGAGAAATTAATAAATACTTTCTACTCGAGCTCCACCATGAACTATTTACATTAGAACCCAAGAAAAAAAAAGGGTTCGAGTAGAATAGAACAAACGACGTCGAGCCAAGAGCACCTTCATTCCTATATAAAATGGTGGATGTAACAATAAGAATCCACACCGGATCGTGTCCTTCAAGTCGCACGTTGCTTTCTACCACATCGTTTTAAACGAAGTTTTACCATAACATTCCTCTAATTTGGAACCAGTATGGAATTGATTCAATTATGGAATCATGAATAGTCATTGGTTCAGTCGGTACAGAGACATAGTTATTAAATATTTAATAACATAGATAATAAAGATTTTTCTGAATAAATTTTAGCAAAATGCCTTCTTTTTTTGTCTGAATAGAACATTTTTCTATAAATGTCTATCTCAAAAAAATATCTAACAGAAATATTAACAAATCAAAATATCGAAATAACATAACTAACAGAAATCGCACAAATAAAATAAATAAATTCTATTTGACTCTGCCTCTTCAAGTGACTCAATAAGATAGACTGACCGTTTCCAACTTCCCAACCTAGAAGGAATCATTACAAATCTTGTCTTGATAGTCGAAAAAGTTTTATACTTCTACATCATTATTTGAGTCAAGTTTTACTCCTTTTTTTTATCATAAAAAAGCAAGATCCCCGTGTGTGTGTGTGTTTTTTTTTTTTTTCTTTTTCAATCGAATTGTCAATGATGCAACGCAAATAAGCTAAATGGATCGAACAATAAAAAGAAATATCATTGTTAAATATTTTAATTTTCATATTTTAGGGATGCAATTTTGTTTTCACAAAAATGGAAACACTATTGTCACTGAAATAGGATAACCATACATACCTATAGGCTAAGCACTTCCTCTTTTATATGTATTTTCATATTTTTTTAACCTGAGGTTAAGTAATCCTGTGATCGATGCCCCATTTTCTATGGGTTACAAAAGAGTTCAGTTACTTTTGCGTCCCATTTGAACTCGATTTAATTTGGTTTGTGAAAAACTCAGATATGATTCCGCAAAGAATAAAAAAAGTCTACCCAAACCTTGAAACAGAACCTTGTTGAACAAAAAAGAAGTATTAGAATACAATGGATATGCTCTGGGACGGAAGGATTCGAACCTCCGAATAGCGGGACCAAAACCCGTTGCCTTACCGCTTGGCTACGCCCCATTTCGATTTTTATTGGATACTTATACTATTAAAGAATAATATTGGTATTAAGTGTTCGTCAATTCCAGTCCAACTATATAGAGAAAATCTTTATTCTTTATAGAATCTATTATAGATTCGTGCTAGGATTTTGGCATGTGTATATCTATAATTAATTCAACGGAATTTATTGATCATTACATATAATTCAATTAAGATATTGTATGAAAGTATGATTTCTTCTATTCTCCTTTGAGAATCGGAGGATTTTTGATTGAGCGGAAAAAGAAGGATTTTTTGTCTACCTTACTTTCCTTCATTTTTCCTTATATCAATAACTCAATCAAAATGCAATTATCTCGACGAAAAAAATGTCTGTTATGCTTAATATCTTTAGTTTGATCTGTCTTAATTCTGCCCTTTATCCGAGTAGTCTTTTCTTGGCCAAATTGCCCGAAGCCTATGCTTTTTTGAATCCAATCGTCGATTTTATGCCAGTCATACCCCTGTTCTTTTTTCTTTTAGCTTTTGTTTGGCAAGCTGCTGTAAGTTTTCGATAAGATCTTTAATACTATCCTAGAAAATTCATATTTATTCGAGAAAAATTATAACAATTGATAAGATCAAATAAGTCTGACAGTATGAACCTTCGATTCAAACATTAAAATTGATTCAAACATTAAAATTCTCGGATAGCCGCGAGACGCCCTATTTCCTGATTTTAATCCTTTTTACGGCGAAATACCTTATTAGCTTCGGGTCCCTTACAATATCTAATTTGGGTATGAAAGTGATTTGTGGTAATCAAAGACTCTTATTACAAATTTCAACTTCATTTTAATTTCTGAACATTCTTTTCTATTTTTAGAATTCTTTTCTTGGTGTCAAAATAGGATATGTGATATAAAAATGGAGGATCTATTGTCTTTTCTCGTTTTTCTTTTTCAAAAAATGATCTTGGAGGTTGTGTAATGCTTACTCTCAAACTTTTCGTTTATACAGTAGTAATATTCTTTGTTTCTCTCTTCATCTTTGGATTCCTATCCAATGATCCAGGACGTAATCCTGGACGTGAAGAATAATTTTTTTTTATTACTTGATTTTATATTTTATAATTTTATTAAGATTTGATTTTAGCTATTCCACACATTTAACAAGGGAAAAATAAAAAGGGGTTTGCAAAATTTGAAAGAAAAAATGGAAATTCATCAACGGAAACGGAAAGAGAGGGATTCGAACCCTCGGTACGAATAACTCGTACAACGGATTAGCAATCCGCCGCTTTCGTCCACTCAGCCATCTCTCCCAATTGAAAAAGATACTTACTATGTTACATTACACATCAAGTAAGGATTAAAGAAAGTATTTCTTTCACATTCTTTATCGTTATTATATAATTAGCAATTCCATTTAGATGCTCGAAAGATCAAAATAGAAAGATAAATAAAGAAGACCTTCTTTCTTTTATTTTGATCGAAGTGCCTTTTGGGCCTGGCCCGGTCAATACCCAGCCAGGCCTTTTTTTGTTCCAACGAATTCCCTTTATTTATAGGCAACATACTATAAATAGCCAATTTGGTATCTGTATAAGAATATCTGTTCTGGGGTTTACATATACCTATAATTTTTGTTATAATGGAAATTGAGAAGGATTTTGGATTCAAAAAAAAATTAAGTATGCATCAAAAAATTTTTTCTTATTCTTATGTCATTAGGTTATGTCATTAGGCAAACCCAAATTTATATTCAAATCCAAGAATAATTCACGAATTCTCAGTCAATAAATAGTTAATGGTTCCCATAAATTTAGGCTTTTTGAATGAAAATATAATTTCAATATAAAAGTGAGTGGAAGTTTGTGTGTTTTGAGATACTATACAATCAATCGAAGGGGCAGATCAAATCCAATAAAAAGGGGAAAAACGCTTTCTTTTCTAATTTTTAAAAATTTATAAAAAAGGGATGCAAGTACCAAGTACAATAAACTCAAGTTTACTAATCCAACTCAAAAAGGGAAATTTTGATCCTATTGTGATTGTGTATGTGTATCGTTTTGGCGGCATGGCCGAGTGGTAAGGCGGGGGACTGCAAATCCCTTTTTCCCCAGTTCAAATCCGGGTGCCGCCTCATCAACAAACGAATCGAAATCTCTTACTCTATTCCGCTATTTTTTGATGTTCTGGGGATTTTGTAAAAGATTGGAAATCTTTGAATCTAAAATTCAAAGAAAGATTATAATGGTCGAAGCAAGACTTCCAGATTCTCTTCTACTGCTAATGTAATGTCTATTGATTGGGTCTTGAATTACATTGGATAACCGGCCGATAATTCCACTACTAGTTGGGAAAGTACTTTCTATACTGTAATCTAGGTATATAGACTCGCGAGAATCTCTGAGTATTCAGGCATTCAATCACTATTCGATTGAGATTGGATAGATAATTTACCTTTTATAGTTTATAGAAAAAAAAAAAAAAAAGAAAAAAATTTGACCCCTCGTCAAGAGTATAATATATGACTCCCAACTCCTTCAGAGAGACAATCGGGAAAGGGTACGGATTATAAATCATATAGGAATTTTTAAAATCTATTTATTTGATTGGTCAATTAATAGTGTTCGCCCAGAATCCCTTTTTGACTCTGGACCATTCATTCTACTATTATTAGTGAGCAATAATGGAATAATTCTATCATAGAGATAAGGGACATAATTCACATGGATATAGTAAGTCTCGCTTGGGCTGCTTTAATGGTAGTCTTTACTTTTTCCCTTTCACTCGTAGTATGGGGAAGAAGTGGACTTTAGAAGCACTCCTAATTTAGTTGAGAAATGAAAAGGTATCAATTGTTTTATAGATCGTTCTGCAACGCATTCTTTATTTAAATTGAAATAATTTTCAAATAAAAATATCTTCATTTTGAAATTCCATTAGATTCTAGTGGAGAAATGTATTCTATAACAGTAAAACGATTATTTCAAATTCATTGGAAGTTTTCAGATTCATTGGAATATAATAATCAATATAAATGTATGTATATGTATGAAAGAAAAGATTGGGTCCTACATCAATTCCAGATCTGAATTAATAACTACATATATTGAATTGAAGTTGAAGATAAAAATGAATATAGTATACCCTTTTTATTAGAAAGTCAAGTACAACTTTATACACTACTATAACACTAATAGAGAGTATGGTAATTAAGAAAGCAATTTCTTTCTTAATTACCATACTCTCGGATCTCATAGAATATCGCCGATTATAGCCCGTTGATTTCAGCAAAAATAGAATACTTTTCTTTTGATTTCTTCAAAGAATTCAGAAGTCGAGTTTCGGTTAAAGTAATTAATTAATTATTTTGACTTACTGTTTTTACATAAATTATAAGTAGAAAAGCAGTAGGAACTAAAATGAACAGTGCAGTAGCAATAAATGCAAGAATATTTACTTCCATAATCTCATCGTTTTTTTTTATTTCACAATAACTCGGGATTTAATCCCATAGAGATGATAAATCTTTCACCTGTCAATTCAATGAATGCATTACCTATTGATGATATTGAATCGGATCAATATCATGAATAACAATATCTGAGCTATTAAATTAATTCGTCGTGGAAAATTAATAGTATATAACATATGAAGATCTTTTATCCATACCGAATCCAAGATAGGATTCCCGGACCAATCAAAAATTCCTTTATTTATCCTTCTTTTCTGTTCTTTCTTTTCTATAACCTACCTTAGGTCTTCCTTGTAGAACCATCCAATGAAGTATAATCTAACCCGTCCGTTTCCATTAACTACAAAACCCCACCAACAAACAATACAAGCGAAGTGGAAAAAGACAGGAATTAGGTTCTAAATTTTAGTGATCCTCTTTTCTTTGGAAGACAAAACAAAGAAGTATGAGAAAGACGAGTCGCGGCAGAAAAGATGAAATATTCTGTCAACTTCACTATTTTAGTTATTTTCATTTTAGTTTAGGGTGTGTTCTTTCTTCGAGGGAATCCTGAAAAAAAAAAAAAAGAGGAAAACCCCTTCGGAATTCAATTATTCTCTCTGTCCCTTCATTTCACAGAAAATGGATAGGCGAATTGATGTACTTATCGGATCCATCGGGACTGACGGGGCTCGAACCCGTAACATCCGCCTTGACAGGGCGGTGCTCTAGCCTATTGAACTACAATCCCAGGGAAATCAGAAGAGATCTAGCAGAAAATTTAGATTCTTTTTTTTTATTCTCTTGTCTTGTATCAGGTATTTCTTAAGAACAAGAGGGTTATACCATCTGATAGTAGATTGGCGAATTGTTGGGCCGAGCTGGATTTGAACCAGCGTAGACATATTGCCAACGAATTTACAGTCCGTCCCCATTAACCACTCGGGCATCGACCCAACGCCTAATTCATTTTAGACGTTCCATAATAAACTTCCTTTCGTCTCCCAAGTAGACTTGACAAATACATATCACTTGAAATAAAATATAACATTTGATATAAAATAGAAAGTCTCCTCTGAGTAGACTAATAGAAGGACTTGACAAATATGGATCACTTGATAGAAAATCCCACTCCTATAGTCTTTAGTCTTGGTATACCCCCAGAGGGACTTGAACCCTCGTTTTCTCCGTGAAAGAGAGAGGTCGTAACCACTGGACCATAGGGGCCTATGCCACCTTCATTCATAAATAAACTACAAATAGGTAATAAGACAAATACCATAGGTAACTAAGGCCACCTTAACTTAATCTAACTCAGGCCTTAGGATATAAATGGATATAAATAAAACGGAAAAACTTGTTAACTATTCTGAGGATTAATGGTAATCAAACTTTACCATTAAACTATACAATCTTGAAACTGGATTTCATTGGTCTTTCTCGTCTTTATCTTTCTGATTCCCAAAGGGTTATGCGTTGGATCCAAGATCCTTCACTCCGCAGTAGATTCAAGGTGGTTTACCAAACTATGATTTGTTCGGTCAAATTATATTGAGCCCTAAGTCATACTGTCAATTAACGACACGACAGGACAAGAGGGCAATAAAAGAAGAGAGAAGACGGAGATCTAGATTAGCTATATCCGCGTTAATAATAATATAAGTTAATAAATACAACATTCATACAGTTTTCTGGTATTCAATATTGAAGTAGATTAGAATATCTATGCCGTTATTATTATACATTATAATATAAGAAACTTAATAATAACGGCATAGATATTCTAAATCCCAAAGCATTATAAGATTAAGTGGGAGAATTGCGTTTCTAGGACTGTTTTATCAATT